TTTAATTAAAATAAAAAAATATCATAGTCGGAATTCTCTTATCCCATTCGGAAAGATATCACCTCATAATTATCTCTGGCTGTTTATGTCTCTAGCATGACCACTTGATAAAATGTGGAGGAAAGTAGGACAAATGGCCGATACTACTGGAAGGATTCCTCTTTGGATAATAGGTACTGTAGCTGGTATTCTTGTGATCGGTTTAATCGGTATTTTCTTTTATGGTTCATATTCCGGATTAGGTTCATCCCTGTAATAATTGGATGAACTGAGTTGTAGACATGAAAACATAATAACTCAACGGGATCCCCCTCGAATCAGACAAGGAAAGAGGGGGTAGGTCCCGTTGGGTTATTAATAGTCATAGTCTTTTTTTTTTTTTTATAAGTTCGTTGAAATTGAAGAAGTTCTATTTGCCCAATAAATTTACCTAATATTTATTTTTGTTTGTCCACTACCACTATTTACGTAATATTACGTAATAAATCTAAAACAAAAAATATGAGAAACCTATAAAAAAAATTCAAACTACAAATAGAAATTTTTTACGAACGGGCTCGAGAATCATTATTAATTTGACACAAGAAAGGGTTGTGGAAAATTCCGTTTCTTGTGTCAAGGACTAAGAGACGAACAATTCCCCCTAAAACCCTTTGTTCCTCTCATTTATACTTTGGTTTATATTCTCCTCTTATTTATCTTTTGTTTTGATTCTATTAAAATATAAAACTATTGATTCATTCTATATCATACCGTTTAAGTTTGGATTCAAAAAACAAAGAAATAAAGAAGAGTTAAGTAAAACCAAATAGTCTTCTTCACAATATACTATGACCAGCAATGCGGTATAAGTAATTCCCGAAATCCGGTAGAAAAGAATATAAACAAACAAATTCTTATTCGCAATTACATAATATAATTGCGAATAAGAATTTGTTTCGTTTTAGAACTTGATGTTGATAAATCTGCAGATCTAGAAATTCATTTCGGACAATTGAACCTTCTCAAACTGTTTCTTTTTAAGAACCAAAAAGATTTGTGCCAAAATAACGGATGCCAAGAAAAGCAAAAGACCTTGGACACGTAATGTATCCTGAAGTACTATTTCCGCATCCCCCTGACCAAATCCACCCACATTAGGATTACTCGTTAATGGTTGATCAAGTTTGATGGATTCGCCCTCTGAAACAAGAAGTTCCGGTCCTGGAGGGATAATATCAACCACTTGACGTCCATCCGATGCATCCGCTATGGTTATTTCGTACCCCCCTTTGTCTTTTCGTATGATTTTGCTTACTATACCTGCTGCTGTAGCATTATAAACATTATTGTTACTCTTGCTCCCGTCGGGATAAATCTGCCCCCTTCCCCTGTTCCCGCCTACGTATATGGGATATTTTAAGAAGTGAACATCTTTCTTAGTAGCGGGGTCCGGGGAAAGAATAGGAAAGGTGATTTCACTATATTTCTGACCAGGAACAGGACCTATCACAAGAATATTTTTTTTAGTGGGGCGATAGCTCTGAAAAGACAGATTTCCTATCTTTTCTTTAATCTCGGGCGAAATGCGGTCGGGGGGGGCTAATTCAAACCCCTCGGGTAAAATAAGAACAGCCCCTACATTCAAAGCTCCTTTTTTACCATTAGCAAGAACTTGTTTCAGTTGCAGATCATAAGGAATTCGAACAACTGCCTCAAATACAGTATCAGGAAGTACCGCTTGTGGAACCTCGATATCCACGGGTTTATTAGCTAAATGGCAATTGGCACATACAATACGGCCAGTTGCTTCTCGTGGATTTTCATAACCCTGCTGTGCAAAAATGGGATATGCATTTGAAAGGGGTGCCTGGGTTATTATATATATCATGAGCGATACGGAAATGGATCGAATAATCTCTTTCTTTATCCAAGTCCAAGAAAAGGTATTTTTAGTTTGCATGGTCCAATCATTGATCCCGAAAATTTCTACAATAAAATTAGGTAGGTCGCTAGTATAGTTCCCTATCTATAATTTTGATATTTACTTAAATTTTAAATAATTTTACTGGAATATTGGAGGAATCCCTTGGATGGGTAGAAAGAATAAGTACAATTTTGAATGTTTTCCTTATGTACAAAGTAACAAGTAGTATAATTGGATCGTTCGATCATTTTTCAGTCATTCATTGAATGATAAATCACTACAAGTGAAGGAGATACACGATTTAAATAACGAAAGATCCAATATTTAAAAATTGTATCTAAAATGACTGGAAAAGTAGAAACAAGACCGGATATAATTTGCTCATTATGAGCAAATCCAAAATCTTTGTAGACAGAGCCAATCATTAATTCCCAACCGTGGGGCGAATGGAATCCTATACATAAATCAGTTAATAAAAGAATAGAAAAGGCTTTTATTGTGTCGCTTAAGTTATATAGGAATTCTTGAACCCAAGAGTTAAGAATAACGAGTTCTTCATTACCTAGAATAGAATAACCACTTAGAATAACGAAACAGATTATATTTGTCGAGAAGTGTAAAATTGTATGGATGCGATCCTCGTTGTGCATCTTGATCAATTGGATCGTTTCTTTGTAGATTTCGATGTGAGGCTTTTGTAAATGTGTTTCCGGGTATTCCTTTATCATTTCGTCCAAACGTAGGAGTTCCTCTAAGTCTATGAATTTTTTTAGAATACTCTTTTCTTGAATATCATTTAAAAAAATTTCGGATTTACTAGTATTCCACCAATTAGTAACCCAAGATTCCATACTTTTATTAAATGAGAAAGAGATACACCAAGGCAAAAATACTATAGATCCAAGATATAGAAGGGAAATTAATACTTTCTTTTTTACCATTTTTTCGTCTGTGAATTTTTTTATTTTTAATGAACGCACCCCATTCGGCGACTCTATACGATGCTGATATTTCTATCAAGCATAAGTTCTATTACAAGTCATCGAGCCCATGAATCTATTTCCGGTTTTTTTTTATGATTCAGTATAGTGTTTAGTCCTTGAATTTAGAAAGAATACAGAAATAGAATAAGAAAAAACCCACTTCAAATTAATAGTAGTCAGATTTCAAGACGAAAGAACTCCCGTTTTATCAAAATTTTAAATATTTCAAAAAAAAAATACTTTGACTTTATTATGATTATGAAATATTTTGTTTTGATATATGATGAATCTATTATTTAAATTTGTTACTTTTTTTGTTACTGAATTGAGTTAAGTGAATTTACATACGCATAAAATAATTGTGGACACAAAAAATTTAGTTTTAGAATTGTTTCGTATACGTTTGCTTTGGCTCGAATAAGCATTCTGACGAAACTTAAGTTAAGAGTTAAGTTATGCTATATATAAAAAAAAAAAAGAGGATTCTTGACTTTTTTCTCTCTTGAAAAGTATTCATTCTTCAGTTCTTTTTCTTTTTTCAAAATACTTCAATTGGTACACGCAAGAAATAGGCCAATTCAGCAGCTTTTTGCTCAATTTCTCGTGGAGTCAAATTCTCATCAGTACGAGTCAAGGGAATGGCCCCCTGTCCTTTGATTTCCATATAAAGGACACGACGGGCATAAATACCCTCTTTAATTTCGATTCTGATGGACTGAATGTCTTTCATAAGGAATCGGAGGAATATGCGACGATTTTTTCCAGGGAATCCCCAACGAAAAATACACACTACACCCTCTTTTATATCGAATCGATCATAACCACTACCCACATTCCACGAAATTGTGCACCACAAATAGGAACTAATAAAAAGACCCGCGATCCCATAAAAAGACATCACGATCCCTTGTGGAAAAAAAATTATTTGCTGAGAAGGAAATAAAGATATAAAATTCCTACCAAAATAACTGGACGTTCCAACCAATAAAAACCCTAATGAACCTAAAAAAAGAATAAAGGCCCAGCAGAAATTACTTGTTTTTCGAGACCCCGCGATAAGTTCTATCCATATACGTTCTGATCGCCAACTCATACTATACCTAGTTGCATTTTATTGTAATTGGTAGAATAACAAAAATAATTTTTTTTACTTTTTTTTGTTGCCGAAGTAACTCTCATCAACCAGCACTATTATGATGTGAACCTTGAGGGGTAATTCATTGAATTTCTTAGATCCAAACTAAAAAAATAACATCCCTTTCATATGATTTACCATATGATTTCCTAATACATATAGATTTCCATTTCATAAATTCCCCCCGACTCCGATCTATTTGAAAATAGTTATAATTCATTTACCCATATATAATATTTACACATACATAAAAGCTTATGCCCAAAGGAAGTCACATGTTATACCATATTCTACTAAATATATAGCCGTGTTATGATCCAAGTAAGTCTTGAAAAAAAATAGATAAGATTTGTCCTTAGCGTATCTAAAAAATTTTGTTTTTTTGAACATAAAGAAATAAAGAAGCCATTGCAAGTGCCGGAAATACTAAGCCCACTAAAGGCACAAAAATTGAAGGGAAGCTGTTGAGAGTTATCATAGAATGGGTACCTCGATTTAATATTTGTACCTGTTATTTATTGTTATCGTTTTATATTAATATTTTAACCTTATCCTTATATTGTTATAAAGATATCTTATAATTCATATATAATATTATACTAAGTATACCTAAGTGAGTATATATATACTTAATAGTGAGTATATAAGTATATGTTTTAATAAATATATATTAATTAATAAAATACAATAAATATGTAAATAAATGGGCCTATTCATCTTTCTACATGTTTCTACATGAAATATATGTATGATAATCCACCCTTTATATTATTCATCTTATTAGTTATTATCTTGTTCTTATCTTATAAATTTAATAATTTAATAAAATTTACTAAAGAAAGGGTTTCTTACAAATTTATAGAGAATTCGTTATAATAATTGACCCCCCAAAAAGGATTCTTAGTGGGGTATGATTTTCGGGAGATATAGAAAGATGCAAGACCTTGTTAACTAATTTCACGGAAGAAAGAGAAAG